GTCACTTAAATTATATAGAAATTCTTGAACCCAAGAGTTAAGAATAAAAAGTTCTTCATTCCCTAGAATTGAATAAGCACTTAAAATAATGAAACAGATTATATTTGTCGAGAAGTGCAAAATCGTATGGATATGATCCTCATTGTTTATCTTTATCAATTGAATTGTTTCTTTATGGATTCCAATATGAACCCTTTGCAACCCTATTTCCGGGTGTTCTTTTATTATTTCGTCCAATAGTAAGAGTTCTTCTAATTCGCTGAATTTTTCTATAATACTCTTTTCTTGAATATCAGTCAAAAAAGTTTCGGATTGTGTAGTATTCCACCAATCCGTAACCCAAGATTCAACACTTTTCTTAAATGAAAGAGAAACCCACCAAGGCAAAAATACTATAGATATAACAGCAAGAAAAGGGAGAAATACTTTCTTTTTTTCCATTTTTTTTTTTGAATTGCTAATGAACTCGCCTCATTCTTCGAATCTATGCGCTGCGATCTACTATTTTTTTTTTATTAAACATTAAGTTCGATTCTAAGGCATCGAACCCCGGAATCTATCTTTTTTGTTTTTATTTCCAATTATATTGATCCAATTAGAAACTGCTTCGCGTTCTCGCTGAATGCTAAAGCGAGACTAAAAAAAAAAAACACTTCAAGGAATAGTATTCCGATTTCGACTTAAAAGAATTCCCCTTGTTTTTTTTCTATATTTCTAATTTATAGAAGTATTAGAAGTATTTTTATTTACTATTTCATTTCAAAATCAAAAGACTTCAATAGGTACGCGCAAAAAATAGGCCAATTTGGCAGCTTTTTGCTCAATTTCACCCAGGGTGAAATTCTCATCAGTACGCGTCAATGGAATGGCCCCCTGTCCTTTGATTTCCATATAAAGGATACAACGAGAATAAATGCCTTCTTTAACTTCTATTCTGATCGACTGAATATCCTTCATACGGAATCGGAGGAAGATGCGACGCTTTTTCCCAGGAAATCCCCAACGAAAAATACACACTATTCCTTCTTTTAGATCGAATCGATCATAACCACTCCCCACATTCCACGAAATTGTGCACCACAAATAGGAACTAATAAAGAGACCCGCGATCCCATAGAAGGACATCACGATCCCTTGTGGAAAAAAAATGATTTGCTGATATGGAACTAAAGATATAAAATTCTTACCGAGATAGCTGGAAGTTCCAACTAAGACGAATCCTAATGAACCTAAAAAAAGGATCAAGGCCCAGAAGAAATTACTTAGTTTTCGAGACCCCACTATACGTTCTATCCATATATGTTCGGATCGCCAACTCATATTACATCTAGTTGCATTTTTTTGATTGGAATGGAGAAACCTTTTGTTTCTGAAGTAACTCTCATCAACTAGTGCCATTCGCATGTAACCCTTTCCTTTAGGAAAAATCGGAGTAATTCGTCGAATGGGTTAGGTATAAAATAAAAGAATATCCCTTATTTATTTCCCTGTATTGTTTGTATATTTTGAGCATCTATTTATGGATATATAAGAGCTGCTTCATTTATGCCCCTATGTTATACCATAACATACTCTACTAAATGCACATCTGTATTAGCTATCTCTAAGTCTTGAAGATGAGATTTGACCCCATAAGATCTAAGAAATCTTGTTTTTTTGAACATGAAGAAATAAAGAAGCCATTGCAATTGCCGGAAATACTAGTCCTACTAACGGCACAAAAATAGAGGGTAAGCTATTGAGAGTTGTCATAGAATGGGTACCTCAATTGAATATTTAGACCTGTTATTACTATAAACATATCTTATACTAATACTTAGTAGTATTCTATACTCATTCGTATATCGAAGTGAGTATTCTATATATTCTATATAATAGAAATAATAAGAAATATTCTATCTAATAGAAATAATAATAATATAAATAAGAGAATAGAACGAAAATTCTTCTCTATTATTATCTATTATTATCAACTAGAAATCAAAATGAAATACAAAATAGAGAAATTCACGAGATTAATTAAATTGAAATTAATTCAATAAGATATTATCTTATTTCTCTTTCGATATGAAAGATATAAATATATGGATGATAATCCAGTCTTGTCTGAAAATTGAATTCAATTCCAATTTTGATATTACTTTTTATTGAGTTTCGAGTTAAAAGTAATATCAAACTAAAGAGTTTATGAATCTCATAACTATTCCCCTATAAGTGTTAATTCAATCCAACAACGCCAGTTATTAGTAAAAAAATCGGAACTTAGGGGGAGATTTGAGTACAAAGAAAAGATACTCTATATTGATATTTTCTCTATTTGAATTCGCGATACATACGCAACAAGAAGGAAAGACGACCTGTGCTTTATTTTTCGTGCCTAATTTGAATTTCACAGAAAAAAAGAATTTTTTTTTTTTACTTATTTAGAATTCTTTCAAAAAAAAAAAAAAGAAAAATGGATTTTGACTTTGATTACGATAAACTATCTATTAGTTTTGCT